ATGAAATAGGAAAGAATCTCAGGGTTATTTCTTTGTTAAAAAAATGTATTTCCAACGAAAAACGACCATAATATCAAAATTTGATATGTCTCGCCGATCCAATTACTTCATTTACATTTATTCACTTGATCTTTTTCTATCTATCTTATATCAATTTTCTATCTATCTTATATCAATAAAATGATATGAAAAAAATCGATTTTTTTCATTATAGAACATAGTATTCATTCTATGGAAACAATAATAAAAAAGAGTAAAAGAGGGGGAGGGGAAAATAGTATAAAAAAGTTATACAAAACTATATACGAATCACCCCCCCCCTCTTCTCTCTGTGTTTATTTATTTCATTAATTGACTTTCGTTTGATTAAGACGAAATTCTGTATCTGTAAAAACCCCTGCTTTCTTTAAAATATCATAAACAGTTCCTGTAGGTTGAGCGCCCTTTTCAAGAAAATAGAGAATACCCGGAATATTTAAATAGGTTTGATTATTTATAGGATCATAAAAACCCACTTTCCGAAGATCTCTTCCCTCTCTTCGGGATCGCACATCAATTGCAACGATTCGATAAAGGGCTCATTGGGATAGATGTAGATGAACTATAACCCCCCCTAGAAACGTATACGAAGTTTTCTCCTCATACGGCTCGAGAAATGAAAAGTTAGATCTATCTATAGAATTAGAATGTTAAATAGATCCATAACATCATCAAAAGAGATCCATAACATCATCAAATCAATTAGACTATGGACTATTTAATACTTTTTTATTCCTCTTTATCGAAAAAAAAAATCATTTGTATTCTCATAACTCAAGTTGGATAACTCTAAAATAGCTCAAAAGAAAAGCCTTAGTTATTTCATTTTTGAGTGGTCTCTAACCCCCTTTTCTTTGTCTCATTTAGAATATATTTGGATTCTTCATCCTTTCCTTGATCTAGTTGTCGAGACAGTTGAAAAAGGGCATTTTCTTGTTCCAAAATACTTTATCTTTGCCTTGAATCATTGGGTTTAGACATTACTTCGGTGAATTTTAATCATTTCAAAATGACAGCAACATGCCCCTTTTTATGATTTCTTTCTATCAAAGAATCATACGAACGGAAGATTCCCGCATGATACATTTTTGATCAAAAGAGTTTCACTAATTCCAACAAATTTTCCTTTTTTTTTTGATTTGAAACTTGCTCGAATTGGATCCTTTCGATTTCTAGATCGAAAATATACTTACGAAGTTGTTCCAACTTTTTAATTGGCATTAACCCTAGACCCTTGCCCCTGAGAAACGAATCAATACTTTCTACTCGAGCTACATCCCATACTGTTAACATTAAACCCCAACAAAAACCAAGGTTCTAGTGGAACAGAAGAAAGGATGTCGAGCCAAGAGCACCTTCATTTCTATTTTCTATAGAATAGAAAGTGGTGGTTGTAAGAATCCACAGCTGATCATGTCTGTCAAGTCGCACGTTGCTTTTTACCACATCGTTTCAAACGAAGTTTTACCATAACATTCCTCTAGTTTGCAACTGGTATATAATTGATTCAATTATCGAATCATGAATAGTCATTTCTTTGATCGTTTCGTAGGAATCTCTATTTTTTCTTCTTTTATTTTTATATGATAATATATGAATCCGTGGTTTCTAAAGAAATCTTGTCATGAATTTCATTTCAATGACTTTTTTATTTTATTGGATAATCCAATATTTTTTGGATTTTCTTTTTTTGATTTTCTTTATTAATTTCTACACAATTTCTAAATATTACGAATCAAAAAGTTCTTTTTATTAAATCTACATTTCATCTTCAAGTAAGGTGGTAGGATATATTCAACAATCTGACACTTCTTCAAGTATCAAATACTTATAAGAAATCATTAAAATAGTTATTTAGTTGAACATTGAAAGAATTCTTATCTCATATCACCATTTGAATAAAGTCTTACTAAGGATCGCGTTGATCATCATAAAAAAATCCATCTTTGAATTAAACCTCAGTGATTAAAAAAATATAGATTGTGAAAAAAAGGTTGATGTAAAGGAAATTTTAGGCTCTTTTTTTTTCATTTGATACTTAAAACGAAAATCCGAAACCGAAAGAAAAAATAAGGAATTCCCTCTATCAGATAGACTGAACGGCTGTCATTGGACTTAATAATTAAGAATATTCTATGTTGAATATTATTACAAATTAACAAATCAAAAATCTTTTTCAAAAAAACCAAAAAACCTTATCACTGAAATAGAATAGAAAGAACGATAATAATCCATTAAGTATTTCCTCATTTTTCGCATAGTTTCTTTCTTTGACTGGAGGTTCAATAATTTTTATTTCAAGCAGGAGAGGGGGAATCGAATAGCATGCATGAATTCAACCCTCTCTATTATTACAGGGATTTACATAGAACCAAATCAAATACGAGTTGAAATACCTAAAAGGGAGGCTCAAAGAAAATACACGTGTTACGTATCTAACTTGATGATTTGTTAATCAAATTTGTACAGACACAACTATTGAAATTGATATCTTCCTTTGTTGATTAACTCTTTCTTATTATAAGGGACATAATTCGAAATAATTAACTAAAATAGGAATATCGTAAGGGAATGGATATATGATGAAAGGTGCATTCAACCCCTTTTGAATTTATTTCAAATTCTTGTTTGTGTTGTGATCTATCTTCTTACCTTACCTGGATACCAATCCAATATAGCTCCATCTATCTATATGTATGTTATTTGAACTCAATTTGTGAAAAAGATATGATTCCGAGAAAAATAGAATGATTAAAAATCAGAAACAAGAATCACATTATATCCATTCAATATTTTATTCTTATATCTTAAAGAGATGTTAGTTAAAAACAAAGACAATCTTTGATTATTCTGATAATGTCTATTTCTATATATCAAATATGTATTTTATACAAATAATATGTATTTCTGGGACGGAAGGATTCGAACCTCCGAATAGCGGGACCAAAACCCGTTGCCTTACCACTTGGCCACGCCCCATTTAGATTTCTATTCGATACTACAAAACACTAGTATTGGTATTGGTTATTCGTCAATTCCAGTCCATATATCGACGGACTATATTGTTCCTAGGATTTTGAGACACGTGTAGATATAGAATTAAACTTAATTTATTGATCATTACATATAATTCAATTAAGATATTGTATGAAAGGATGATTTCTTCAATTCGCAAAAGAAAATAGAAGAATTTTTGATTGGGTGAGTTCAAAAAAAAGATTTTTTGGTCTATCTTACGTTCATCATTTTTATCGTATATCAATTATCAATAATATATTATTATATTAACTCAATCAAAATACAATTATCTCCAACCAAGTCCAATAAAAAAAAATGTTTGTTATGCTTAATATCTTTAGTTTGATCTGTCTTAATTCCGCCCTTTATTCGAGTAGTTTTTTCTTAGCCAAATTGCCTGAGGCCTACGCTTTTTTGAATCCAATCGTAGATATTATGCCAGTAATACCCCTTTTCTTTTTTCTATTAGCCTTTGTTTGGCAAGCTGCTGTAAGTTTTCGATAAAATCTTTACTACTACCCTAGACATGAGTTATTCGAGAAAAAAATTCTAACAACGGATAAGATCAGATAAGTCTTAGACTATGAATGAACCCTCGATTTAAACAATTCTTAGATGGTTTCGATAAATCTCAATCACCCCATTTCCTGATTCTGATTTCATTTATTGAAAGATCTTATTAGAGTCCTCCCAATAGGGGAGTAGGAAAGAAATTTTTTTGTAATAAAAGAATCGATTCTTATTACAAATGAATTTCTGAAATTTTTTTATTTCATTTATGGAAATCCTTTCATTTATTGGTGTCAAAATAGGATATGTGGTATAAAAATGGAGAATCTATTCTCTTTTTTTTTTTTTAAAATGATCTTGGAGATTGTGTAATGCTTACTCTCAAACTCTTTGTTTACACAGTAGTGATATTCTTTGTTTCTCTCTTCATCTTCGGATTCCTATCTAACGATCCGGGACGTAATCCTGGACGTGAAGAATAAAAAAGAGGCCTTTTCTTTTACTTGCTTAATTTTTCAATGTTCTTAGGATTTTCGCTATTAAATAGAAATCAAAAAAGTCAATATAAATAAAATAAAAAAGGGTTCGAAAAATTGGAATTTGTAAATAAAATACCAAATCCTCAACGGAAACGGAAAGAGAGGGATTCGAACCCTCGGTACGAAAAGTCGTACAACGGATTAGCAATCCGACGCTTTAGTCCACTCAGCCATCTCTCCGAATTGAAAAGGATAATTACTATGTTACATAGTTCAATTACATAAAAAAGGAATGCTTGAAAAAATCCCCTCTTTATCTATTTTTTTAGATATTATTTGAATATATTATTTTCATATATTGATATATACAACTTTAATATATATCACTTTTATAAGCAATCCTATTTAGATAAAGAAAAAGCTCGAAAAAAGCTTGAAAGAGATATTTCGAAGAAAAAAAATAAAGAATATCTCTTCTTCCGAAAGATCTTTTTTTATTTTCTTTTCACGGCCTGGCCTGGTCAGTACCTAGCCAGGCCCTTTTTTTGTTCCAAATCATAGAAAAAAGGATTTTGCTTTATTTGAAAACAAAAATGCTTGTTATTGAATGAAACAACAATCAGAATAAGGACTAGTTTCATATCTATGATATAGAATTAAATCATATAGAATCAAAGTGTCATTTCTTATCTTATTATTATATTAATATATAATTTTTTCTTTTTTTTAAGTAAAGTAAAAAAAATGGGAAGTAAATAAAAAATCAAAAATAGAACTGTGGATTGTTGTGCAATGCATTTCTATGTCATGACATAAATAGTTTTCTCGAGCCCTATCTGTCCAAAATCCTCCATAAAAAGAAAGAACGTGGTATTTATTATTTAGTTATTTTCATTATCAATCAGTCCTCTTTTCCTTTCCTAATCTGATTAGGTCGACTGACAAAACAGGCCA